AATACTCAGCAGCTTGATCGAACCAAGCCTCCGCAATTTCCGAATAGCCTTGTAGAATGGCCTGTTCTCCCCGGTCGGAATAGGTTAGTAAATTTCCTCCCTTAGAACCGTACTTGAGAGTTTCCTACCTCATACGGCTCAGCAATCAATTATTTTTGCGTCCCATCTTCTCTTAATATATCCTATGCTAACTAAATTTAATTTCTCATCAATCTATTCTATTTTTTCTTGGGTTAACCAGAAGATGTTTATTGCATAAGTTTCCAATTCTAATTTGGATTAATTATTAGTTTTCTCTTTTATCCCACCTTCAGAAGAATGAAGCATAAATATCCCCCAATATCGTTAAAATTTTCTGAAAGGTAACTATCTTGGTTTCATGTTTCATATATGGTATATGATATTTCTATATATATAGAATCTTTGAAAAAGACTTTCCTCCGTTAAGAAAAAAGAACTTACTATCTTTGGAATCTGATGCTACACCGTTGCTCAATACTTTAGTAGATCAACTCTATTACATAAGTTGATTTCTCATTTCTTATCCCATATCATGACATAAGTAAGCAGTTCTGAACTGTATTTACCAAATAATAGCTTACTAATGGATCTTTACGGTGCTTTCTCTATCAATTTGACTTTTTATCCATATCCATAGAGTATAGTATATAGGCCATACCTATTTCTTCCGATTTTTTCGGTTCTCGCGAAGTCTTTTTCTTTGCTACAGCTGATAAAAATCGTTACTTTTGACGATTCCTATGTAGAAAGCCTATCTTTTTTCTTTCTATAGTGAAGATAGTCGCACGTAATGACAAATCACGGCCATATTATTAAAAGCTTGTGGTAAAAATGGATTTCGTTCTAGTGCTCGGAAATAATATTCCAAAGCTTTTGTATGCTCTCCGTTGCTTGTGTGTATAAGACCTATGTTATAGAGTATATAACTTCGATCATAGGGATCGATTTCTGATCGCGTAGCTTCATAATAATTCTGTAAAGCTTCTGCATAATTCCCTTCGGATTGAGCTGACATCCGTTACGGTCGTTCATTGAATCTCCGTTCCAGAACCGTACGTGAGATCTTCATCTCATACGGCTCCTCCCTTCTGTGCATAGTACTAAGAACTAAGAGGGATAATTCATGTAATCAAAATTTCACTAGTCTCATTATGAACTGACAGGAGCTGGTATTTTTACAAGAAATTGCTAGCCAGCCTTCCCACAAGAGGTTTCTTCTTAACATCAATCATATTAGTGCTAGATTGAAAAGGTAACTCCAAAGATTTCTTTGTACTCAACGCTTACGATTTCCAGGAATTAGTCACTTCAACGATCTTTGATGGTTATACGGGTACAAAAAGTACGAATGAGATGGATCTTTGTTTTCCTAACCATTCTTTTGAGTCCCGATACCGATAAGGAAAGGGGTTCTTTATAACAAAGTTTTTGTGTTGTTGATTCCTAGGTGTAGTGCTTTTTCCCCGATGCCACCTATTGGTACTAAATGAAGCAGTATTGACCTCCAATACAGAACCTATAGATGTAACCTTTCGCTCAATACTAAAATCAATAATTGAAGCATCTAAGGCTGCATCAATCGAGGATACACGACAGAAGGGATTGCTCTATCTCTAAACTTCACCTTCACCAAGCGTAGATTTCTTTCACTAATTTGTTTTTTTTCTATTCCTAACTACGTTCTTTTTTTTCGTAAAACTGAGAGGTAAAAAAACAAGAAAAAATCAAATCGCACCATCTCTGTAATAGGTAAATGCCTTTTTTCTCCTGAAGTTGTCGGAATTATTCGTAATAAGATATTGGCTACAATTGAAGAAGTCTTATCAATAAAATTTCCATTTATTCGAGATCTAGGCATAATTAGCAATTCATTCTATAATTCTTCTCATCCCCCTTCGGGGAAAATGATCCCACAAAAAAAGGAATTGTACAGTACAAAATAACATAAAAACAGACTAATTGGAAAAAATGTGATGTCCCCCTTAAAGAATGGAATAATCATTCCATGATAAAATAAAATTCAAATAAAGTAACCATCTTTTTTTGTTTGCATAATGTTTATGTGCCACATCATACAATTGAAATAGAAAGATTCATCGGACGATTCATGAATTCCATGGGTTAGCTGATGAAAGAAGTTGTTGTTGATAAATAGGAAATTGGAAAAGAAATTTCTTCTTATGGAACCATCGGGCGGTCATACATGTACTACAATTAAGATGAAGGACTCGCTATTCATTCGGGTTTTGGTCAAGAATAACATTCTGTAGGAGAGATGGCCGAGTGGTTCAAGGCGTAGCATTGGAACTGCTATATATACTTTTGTTTACCGAGGGTTCGAATCCCTCTCTCTCCGTTTATTTTCATTCATAAACGTTACCGACTACAATATATTAAATAAAATAATAATTGATATCATTATTATAACGGTAAGACCCTTATTTACTTATTTAATATGAATTCTCTATTCCTAATTCATCCCTGTGATAGGTCAAATACAAATATAAATATCGTATTGATATCAAAAAAAAATTGAAAGAATCCTATTATCCTTTTTTGATACGTGAATGAGACAGGGCGCGAGGTACTCTATTGACTTCAGCGATAAGGGGTTAAAATCGGTATGAACCTTGCTTTTTTATTTTTGTTAGAATCAAGTCTGACGGGAATAATATTCTACGACCAACAACTCATTTATTTTCAGACCGATCCATTTACTATCTATTATTTGATTTACAAATCCTTTATATTGTAAGGAATCGATAGTCAAATGGTTTGGCAATTCCCCGTGGGGGGATGAAACAAGATAATTTTGAATCAGAGCTTTCGATCTTTCTTTATCCTTCGCAGTAAGAATATCTCGGGGTTTGCAACGATAACTTGGTATATCCACTATACGACCATTAACTAAAATGTGTCTATGGTTAACTAATTGTCTGGCTCCGGGAATGGTCGAAGCCATACCTAATCGAAAAAGGATGTTATCCAAACGCATCTCAAGTAGTTGTAGTAAAACCTGGCCTGTTGACCCTTTGGCTTTTCCAGCAATATGCACATATTTAAGTAATTGTTGCTCTGTCAGACCATAATGAAAACGCAATTTCTGTTTCTCTTCTAAACGAATACGATATTGTGATCTTTTTCCAGAGCGCGATTGGGTTTGAAGATCACTTCTGGATCTGGGTCTTTTACTAGTTAGTCCCGGTAAAGCCCCCAGCCGGCGTATTTTTTTGAAACGAGGTCCTCGGTAACGAGACATATAAAGGCTCCTTTTTGATTCACTTTTATTTGACAAAAAAATATAAATTCAGACTGAACTAAAAGATTAGCAAAGTAAAACTCAATTTACTAAAGTCCTACAAAACAGAATCAAATAAATTTTATCAATATTCGGATTTTTTGTATATATAGGAAATTCAAGCGAAGGTTACGTTTTCCAATTTCTTCTGTAGAGATCTAATTGTTCTAGTAAACTTTTTTCTTCATAGCTATAACTGCAAGTTACCATGACATAATAGATCGGTGACCCGACATTTAGAGAAAGCGAGGTTAGATATTTTCAATCATGGAAAGAAAGAGATTGATAAAGAAAAAGAGCCGGCTATCGGAATCGAACCGATGACCATCGCATTACAAATGCGATGCTCTAACCTCTGAGCTAAGCGGGCGGATATAAGAGCAATAGTGTATAGGAATATAGGAAACTATTGGATCTTAGCTATTACCTAGTAATTCTTCTTAGAAAATAGAAAAGAAAACTATTTAGATCTAGATAAATTTGATATCTAAATAGAAATAGAAATCCAATTCCATATTCATATATATATGAATATAAAAATAAGATATATAAAATATCAATGAAATTAGAATTTTAAATGAAAAAAAAATAATGAATATAGACTGTTCCACTATTACAAAAGGCAGTGTGAGAATGAAGGAGGAGGAAAGACATATATATATGTGGGATATATCTATCCATATTGAATTGCGGATACATCAATGATAGAATCATTATCATTTCGTATTGAAACAAATAGGAGAGATGAAATGATAGAATAGAGGTTGGGTAAAAAAAGAAAATAAAAGATAGAAGCATACACTTTTTCAATATAGGAATCATTACCTAATTAATTCAATAGTGCCAAGATAAATGAAAGAGGTGGGTGGAATTACAACTGGATTCTTGTCTCATAAGGAAAGGGGGATATGGCGAAATTGGTAGACGCTACGGACTTGATTGGATTGAGCCTTGGTATGGAAACCTGCTAAGTGATAACTTCCAAATTCAGAGAAACCCTGGAACTAAAAATGGGCAATCCTGAGCCAAATCCTTGTTTTGAGAGAAAAACAATGGAAAATGAGAAGAAAAAGGGATAGGTGCAGAGACTCGATGGAAGCTGTTCTAACGAATGAAATTGAATATGTTACGTTAGTAGCTAAAATCCTTCTATCGAAATGAAAGAAAGGATCACCTTATATATTTAATACGTACGTATACATACTGACATAGCAAACGATTAATCACAACCAAAATCTTATATTTTTTTATATTAGATATTAGTAATATCTTAGTATATTTCTATTTCTTTGCTATTCTTATTATATTCATTCTATATTCTTTATTTATTATTTATATTACTATTAAATATTATTTATATTATTATTAAAATAATTAAAATAAGTAATAATATGAGATAAGGATCTATAGAAACCCTATATTTCTATTCTCTATTAATTAGAATGATAGAGATCAAAAAGTATATGAAAAATTGAAGATTTATTGTGAATCAATTCCTATTGAAGTTGACAAAAGGATTGAATTCAAATATTCAGTAATCAAATGATTCATTCCAGAGTTTGATAGATCTTTTGAAGATTAATTGGACGAGAATAAAGAGAGAGTCCCATTTTACATGTCAATACCGACAATAATGAAATTTATTGTAAGAGGAAAATCCGTCGAATTTTGAAATCATGAGGGTTCGAGTCCCTCTATCCCCAATAAAAAGCCCATTTTACTTCCTCGCTCTTTTTTTATCCTCATCCTCTTTCTCATTTCATTCACTCTGTTCTTTCACAAATGGATCCGAATAGAAATCCTCGTATCTTCTTCCAATCCAATCTCATTTGTTCTGTATAATACGCTATGAACATATATGCTCAAGGAATCTCCGTTATTGAATCATTCATAGTCCATATATTTTTCCTTTCATTTATACAAAGAAAGTCTTCTTTTTGAAGATCTAAAATATTCGGGGGCTAGGGCCGATTTGTTAATATTTTATTTTTGAGTTCTTTTCATTGACATAGATATAAGTACTCTGTTAGGATGATGCACAGGAACAGGAAATGGTCGGGATAGCTCAGTTGGTAGAGCAGAGGACTGAAAATCCTCGTGTCACCAGTTCAAATCTGGTTCCTGACACGTGAATAATGTATCGGATAGATATTATTTACTTTCTTTTTCATTTGTATTTTTTTCCTCTCTGTTCATATTTTTTTTATTCAAAAAGTATGTGAAATTTTCGTATATATCTCATAGCTAAAAAGAGCTAAAAAAAATTAGCTAAAAGGATTCAATAAAAGAGTGGAAGGATAGGAATATAAAGGATGTATTTCAGACACAGTACAAATAAACTCTGATTTTTCTCATTTTGTATTTCTTCATTTCGTTTCTTCTGTCTTTTCTTTCAAATTTCCTATTTCTTTGTCACTGCAGAATTCTTTTGAGTCATCCTATCGTTTCTGCTCATACGAAATTTATATTCTATGATATCTTACCAATTGAGGAATATCAAAGAGAGCCTCTTTTTATTTTTTTAGTTTAAGTTGAGCCCCTCCACAATAAGAATGAAAGTACGGTTATTCTGTTTCATCTAGAAGGGGAATGCCAAGACGCTCATTTAATGATAAAAAAACCTTTTTTACTTATACGACACGACTCCAGATTTCATAGAAATTGGGCGTAATATAGTCTTTACGCAAAGGCCAGCCTATCCAAATTTCAGGCATCAAGATACGTTTAAGGCGAGGATGATTCTCATAAGAAATTCCCAACATATCATAAGATTCCCGTTCCTGAAAATAAGCACTTCTCCAAATCCAGAAAACTGACGGGGTTTGAGGATTACTCCTGGGAGCAAATACTTTTATGCATACCTCTTCTGGTTTATCTATACCATACCGTATTTTCGTAAGGTGATACACACTAACTAAAAACCCGCCTGGTGCTACATCATAGGCACACTGGGAGCGTAAATAATTCTAAACATATACATATGAAATGACAGCAATGGAATCCCAATCCTCGGTTTTTATTTGTAAAGTCTCTATTCCTCGGCAATCAAAGCCTAAAGATCTATGAATTAGCTCATGCTTGACTAGCCAATCAGATAAATGAACCTGCATCTTCTTCATCTCTCCCACATTTTTATTTGTATGAATATTTCACATTGACAATTAAATTTTTAATGATTTACCCACTGTTTCTTATTCTGCACAAAGAAACTCTGTCTGATTCACTAATTCGTAGGAAGATACTGACCTTTTGGATTTGAGATCTTTTTCAAATACAATCAAATACAAAAGGTATCTCTGAAGTAGATGGTTATTTATAGAGTAATCCTTGATCATAATTTCCAGTATGAGTACTGCGTTGAAAGTAAAACTTGTGATTCTTAGTAAAACATTGATTCTCCTGTCGATACATAGTTCTATCTTCAAATATTTTTCGGGATATTTTCTTACGAAATTTCGTTATAGCATTTATAATTGCCTCTGGCTTAGGCGGACAGCCTGGCAAATAGGCATCCGCAGGAATTAGCTTATCTACTCCGCGAACAGTACTATAAGAATAAGTACTGAACATCCCTCTACAGGTTCCCATAGCAATGACAGACACATTTTGGTTTAGGCATTTGCTCATAGAATCTTACTAAAGAGGGAGGAGGGAGGAGGGAGGAGCCATTTTCATTGTTACTGTTCCGACTGTTAAAATGAGATCTGCTTGCCTTGGGCTCGATCTTGGCACAAACCCATAACGATCAAAGTTGAATTGCGAACCTATTAATGAAGCAAATTCAATGAAACAACAACTGGTACCATAGAGAAGCAGCCATAAACTGGAAAGTCTTGACCAATTCGAGAGATCATTCAATGTAGTTGAAATAATTGAATCGGGGGTTTTTTGGTTAAGTAATGGAAACTCAACAAAATTCATAACTGTTTCAATGTCATCCTTTCCTTCCCTTTTCTTTTGATTGTCTAAATATTTAGCTAAGACCATTCCAACGCTCCTTTTCGCCATGCATAAACTGAACCCACAATTGGGATAAGCACAAAAATGAAAGCTTCTATAAATACAGATACACACCCAATACATCAAAGCTCATTGCCTATGGATAAAGAAAGACCGTTTCAACATCAAAAACTAGAGCTAACATGTAATAACGAATTCAAAATTGTATCCAAGCATTCCCCATGGGTTCTATACCTGATTCATAACTAGAAAGCTTTTCTGGACCTTCCCTAATCGGGGTTAAAATCCCAGAAAATATCATATTTGTGAAGCAGAAACATAAAAGTACTCCTATGAATTTTGATATGATGTGTAGGCATAGCATGCTCTTATACTTAGTTATTTCTCTTTTCTATTCCACTTATTCTTATACTTAGTTTATACTGATTATCTTATGTATTATGTATATTTTTTCTATTTCATATTTATCTTATATATCTTATATATTATAAATAGAAAGTAAGAGTAAAGAATCCCTTATCTTATAGTAAATAAGATATTAAAGAAATTACAAATGAAATCTTCAATTAAGATTTAAAATTCAATTAAAAAAAATAATAAAAAATATCATATGTAATTCATTCATGAAAGTGGATGAAGAGAGATGGATATTTGATCTAAGATTTGACAAATACCAATTTGTTCCGTTGGAATGAATTATTGTTTTTATTTTATTGTTCCTACTACCACTCAAATTTATATACAAAACGAAAATGTAATGTATTAGGGCTATACGGACTCGAACCGCAGACCTTCTCGGTAAAACAGAGAGAACTTATTATTATCGAAATGATTCAAACTGTTTCAAAGACCCAACATGCATTTTGTTGCATTGGGCTTTTTCATCAACTGATGTAAAGATCAGTTAGTCCACCATATTTTGTCTTTAGAGAAAGATAAGAAGATAATGAGATGGTTCCATGTGCTCTGATTCATTATTTGTATCCTGATCTAGGAGCAATACCAAAGTGTTTCAAAGAAGGGTGACCTTTATTTAGGTCTGCCTTCGGCCTAGATTAACCTAAGTGAAATGCAGTCTCTATCGCTCCGCTGCAAGAGTCAAATATGAGACTTCATACACCTCAAAGCTCATAGGACGAAAAGAGGTTCTTTTGAGATCCTTATACTCATTATGCCTGGCATTGAATGAACTGGGCATTTACCTTACAATGGCAGGTTATATTTGATTTGGCACCGAAATTCGCACCTGAACCGGATCAAAACAAATATGTCAGGCTATGTTTCTCTTGTTCTCTCGAATCTACGGAGTAAGACATCTACTTCTCAAAAAGATAAATTATGGTCATTACATAAAAGGCTCCCTTGAAAAACATTGGCGCACGTGTAAACGAGGTGCTCTACCTAACTGAGCTATAGCCCTTGTCATAATCATTTTAACATAGAGACAATTTCTTGTCAAGAAGTCAAGAAGGTTATCCCATAATACCACATGATAACTCTCTGATCCATTTATATTTACTGATAAAATATTTATATTGCTTAGGAAAAAGGAAAAATATTTTACCTATAATCCATCGAAGCGATGGAGACCCTTTTTGTGGTGATAAATGACCTACTTAACCCAGTGGTTAGAGTATTGCTTTCATACGGCGGGAGTCATTGGTTCAAATCCAATAGTAGGTAGAACTTATTAGATACCAGATTCCATGGTATCTAATAAGTTTTTCTACCCATCCTCTTTATATCATCAGATTAATCTCAAATTAGACTTCATTGTGTTAAATTTGTGGAATCAAGATATAGCGTGTTGTGTATAATAAAGAATTCTTTTGATTTTGATTGAATGTATTGACTACTAATAGGAAATCACTTTGACAACTTCTACTCGTGTCCTAGCTCGTCTGAGAGCTAGATTTGCCTCAATTGATTGTCTCTTACCCTCAGCTCTACTCAAGTTATTCTCAGCTATTTCAAGAGTTTGTTGAGCTTCTTGTGGATCAATGTCAGTACTAATTTCCGCACCATTTCCTAAAATGGTGATCTCATTATTACTTATTCTAGCAAAACCGCCCATAAGAGCCACCGTTAACCATCGGTCGTTTAGCCGTATTCTCAAAAGACCTATATCTACAGCCGTGGCAATGGGGGCATGATTTGGTAATACCCCAATCTGTCCACTATTAGTAGATAAAATAATCTCTTTCACTTCGGAATCCCAAATCATTCGATTAGGAGTCAGTACACAAAGATTTAAGGTCATTTCTTTAATTTGCTCTCCTCTTCTAAGTTCATAGCTTTCGCGATAGCTTCGTCGATGTTACCCACCAAATAAAAGGCCTGCTCGGGAAGACCGTCTAATTCTCCAGAAAGGATGGATTTAAACCCCCTAATTGTTTCTGCGAGACCAACATATTTCCCTGGAGAACCAGTAAAGACTTCTGCCACAAAGAAGGGTTGTGATAAGAAACGTTCAATCTTGCGTGCTCTTGCTACAGTTAAACGATCTTCTTCGGATAATTCGTCCAACCCAAGGATAGCTATAATGTCCTGAAGTTCTTTGTAACGTTGTGAAGTTTGTTTAACCCTTTGCGCAGTTTCATAATGTTCCTCGCCAACGATCCGAGGTTGTAACATAGTTGACGTTGAATCCAAAGGATCTACTGCTGGATAAATGCCTTTGGCAGATAATCCTCTTGATAATACGGTAGTAGCATCTAAATG